AAAAGAGAAGGTGGCTGAGAGGTTGAAAGCGGTAGACTGTAAATCTACTATTTGATACGTAAATTTCATAGGTTCGAATCCTATTCTTCTCTTTACCTTAATATGAAATTTAGTTTTCTTATAGTTTAAATTAAAAAATTTAAACTATAAGAAAACTAAATTTCATATTAAGGTAAAGAGAAGAATAGGATTCGAACCTATGAAATTTACGTATCAAATAGTAGATTTACAGTCTACCGCTTTCAACCTCTCAGCCACCTTCTCTTTTTTTATAAAAGTTTTTTTAATAAAAATAATTCAATTTTACCTAATAAAGGAATAATTATTAAGAAGTAAACAAAATAATAAAAACTTAAAATTTGTCCAAGAACAATATATGGATCTTCTACAGGCATTCCACCAATTCAACCTAAAAGTAAACAACAACTTATAAAAGTTCAAAATAAAAATTTATAAATAGGTCTAAAACGAGAACTTCTAATCTCAGTACTATGTAATCATGGTAAAATAGAAAGAATTAAAATCGAAAACAACATGGCAATTACACCACCTAATTTATGTGGAATACTACGTAAAATAGCATAAAAAGGTAAAAAATATCATTCAGGAACTATATGAGTTGGAGTAACCATTGGATTTGCTTCAATATAATTATCCGAATGTCCTAACATATTTGGAAAAAAATATAAAAAAATTGAAAAAAATATAAAAAATAAAATTAAACCAAACAAATCTTTTATAACAAAATAAGGAAATAAATTAATTTTATCGGATGTGGCTTCAATTCCTAATGGATTTCCTGAGCCTTCTTGATGCAATAATGCCACATGAATTACTGATAATGCAATAATTATAAATGGAAGTAAATAATGTAAACTAAAAAATCGATTTAAAGTTGCATTATCAACTGAAAAACCACCTCAAAGTCAAAAAACTATAAAATTTCCAATTTTTGGAATTGCTGATACTAAATTTGTAATAACCGTAGCTCCTCATAAACTCATTTGACCTCATGGTAACACATAACCAATAAATGCAGTGATTATCATACAAAGTAAAATTAAAATACCAATAACTCAGACTCACTGTTTAGGCCTAGTGTAAGAACCAAAATATAATCCACGAAAAATATGAAAATAAACTACAATAAAAAACATAGATGCACCATTTGCATGCAAATAACGAAGCAATCAACCAAAATTGACATCTCGCATAATATGTTCTATACTATGAAAAGCAAAAGTAATATGAGGAGTGTAATGCATTGCTAAAAAAATCCCAGTAATTAATTGAATACTTAAACAAATTAATGATAAAAAACCAAAGTTTCAAGCATAATGTAAATTAATTGGAGTAGGATAAGCAATAGCATGATCATTTACTAAATTAAAAATAGGAAATTTAATAATTCGCATAGAAAAATTAAAATTTTAATTTGATATTTTTAAAAATTACAATTATACTCGCTATTGGACTCGAACCAATAACTTTTAAAAGAATGAATTTTAAATCCATCGTGTTTCCCAATTTTCACCAAGCGAGTATTAAATTTTTTTTGAACTGACGTAAAAGGATTCGAACCTATAAATGAAAACTTCAAAAGTTAATGCCTTACCTTTTGGCGATACGTCAAAAAAAATAAAATAATTGTAGCGAATGAGGAGAATTGAACTCCTAACAATAGTGTGGAAAACTAATGATTTACCTAATTAATCTACATTCGCTATTTTTTACATTAAATTTTTTTTAATAAATTTAATTTATTTATTAAATTAATTGTTTGAAAACGTTTTATAGTTAAATTAATTCCATAAAATTTAATTATAGAATTAATTATAAAGCTTTTTTTTAAAATTAATAATGTAATAAATTTTAAAAATTCTTTTTCTAAGTGATTAAATCTAATCAAGTTTAACAAAAAATTATTTTTTTCTTTACGATTTAAATATAATAAAATTTTATTTAAAAAATTAAAAGAAAGAATTAAATAATATTTTTTTAAAGCTCTAAATGTAAAAGGTAATTGAATAAATTGTAACGTAATTTTTTGTTTTTCTAATAATTTTTCGGAAATAGAATTAAGTGATGTAAGAAATTGTAATTGAATAAATTTACTTTTTTCAAAAAATCGCAATTCTATCAATGAAGTTAATTTTTCATAAACAAGAAAACAAAAACTTATAAAACTTAATAAAATTAAAAATTCTTCATTAAATAAAAAAAATTTATTGGTAATAATAAGTACAAAAAAAACTATAAAGCTAAAAACAAATTTCATAGAAAATTAAAAATTTAGGTACCACCTCATCAATAGATTGAAACAAATAAAAATAATCAAACTACATCAACAAAATGTCAATATCACGCTGATGATTCAAATCCAAAATGATGTTGTTGGGTTAATTGGAAATTAAAAAAGCGACTTAAACAAATAATTAAAGAAATTGTTCCAATTAATACATGGAAACCATGAAAACCCGTTGCAAGATAAAAAGTAGATCCATAAATTCCATCTGACAAGCAAAAATCAGCAGTTTTATATTCGTATCCTTGTAATAAAGTAAATAACAAAGCTAACATAATTGTTAATGATAAACTTCAAATAACTTGATTACGTAAATTTGAAATGAATGCATGATGACATCAAGTGACTGTACAACCAGATAAAAGTAAAATTAAAGTGTTTAAAAGTGGAATTTGTCAAGGATTTAATACATAAATTCCTTTAGGAGGTCAAATTGAACCAATTTCAATTGAAGGTGAAATACTATTATGAAAAAATGCTCAAAAAAAAGCAACAAAAAAAAAAATTTCAGAGATAATAAATAACAATACTCCATAACGTAATCCTTGTTGAACTAAACCTGTGTGATGTCCTTCATAACTTGCTTCGCGTGATACGTCACGTCATCAAACAAACATAATTAAAAATAAAAAAAGAAAACTAACAATTAATAAAATTCTTCCAAAAACAACTAAATGAAAATATAAAATTGCACTAATTGTACATGCAAAAGCTGCTAATGATGCGAAAAAAGGTCAAGGACTGGGATCAACCAGATGAAAAGGATGTTTTTGATGAAGTTTTTTGATAGTTGAAATCATGAAATTTTTAATTTTTAATTTAATTACAAATTTTTTATTATGAATTAATTTTTTTTAATATTCGCAGACAAATTTGTTTTAACGAAGAAAAAGTTACTAAATTTAAATTAGTTACTATTATTAAAAAAATTAAAAAAATAATCAAACTTTTTAAAATAAAAGGAATTTTCATTAGTTCTCAAATTTACTAGCTAATCAAGTAACGTAATTTTGTAAATTAATTGCTTCGATAACAATTGGCATAAAACCGTGATTTACTCCACAAATTTCACTACATTGTCCATAATATAAACCTTCACGTTTAATAAATAAAGAAGCTTGATTTAATCGACCAGGAATTGCATCACATTTTATTCCTAAAGAAGGAATTGCTCAACTATGTAAAACATCAGTGGCAGATACAATAACACGTACATGTGTGTGAATTGGAATTATCATTCGATTATCAACTTCTAATAAGCGTAATTGACCATTAATTAAATCTTCTTCGGGAATCATGTAACTATCAAAATTAATTGGTTCGTAGTTTTCATTTAAATAATCTGAATATTCATAACTTCAATATCATTGATGTCCTAATGCTTTAATAGTAATTGTTGGGGATACAATTTCGTCCATTGCATACAATAAAGAAAATGACGGAATTGCAATAATAAGCAAAATTAATGCAGGAGTTGTTGTTCAAATAATTTCAATTAAAATTCCATGTGTCAAATTTGAAGGCACTTTGTTTTTAGAATTTTCAAATAAATAAATAGTTCTAATTAACATTCAAGTGACAAAAATTGAAATTACACAAATAAAAAACATTAAATCATGATGTAAATTAATAATTCCTTCCATAATTGGAGTTGCAGAATCTTGAAAACCTAATTGTCAAGCTTCTGCGTTATCACAAAAAATAATATTAATTGAGTTAACAAAAAATAAAACATAAAATAAAATAAAAAAATGCATCTGTTTAATTTATTTTTTAGGAAGAGTTTCTACAATTAAGGGAGTTTCTTCAAACGTATGATACGCAGGTGGAGATGTAACAACTCATTCTAAACTTGAAGATCCGCTTTTCATTTGAGTTACATTTAAATTTCATGGTTCAGCAACACAGCTATTTTTTGAAGAAATTGCTTCAAAAACTAAATAAAAAAAAAATAATGTACTCAATAAAGCAACATAAGATCCATACGAAGCAATAATATTTCAATTAAAATATGCATCTGGATAATCTGGCACTCGTCTCGGCATTCCTGCTAATCCTAGAAAATGCATTGGCATAAATGTAAGATTTACTCCGATAAAAGTTGATCAAAAATGAATTTGTCCTAAAACTTCAGAATATTGCACACCTGTAATTTTACCAAATCAATAATAAAAACCTCCAAAAATTGCAAAAACTGCTCCCATAGATAATACATAATGAAAATGTGCTACTACGTAATATGTATCATGTAAACTAATATCAATTCCAGAATTTGCTAATACAATTCCAGTTAAACCACCAATGGTAAATAAAAAAATAAAACCTAATGCAAACAACATTGGAGTTTTAAAAATAAGCGAACCTTCTCACATTGTAGCAATTCAACTAAAAATTTTAATTCCTGTTGGTACAGCAATGATCATTGTTGCTGCAGTAAAATAAGCACGTGTATCCACATCTAAACCGACAGTATACATATGATGTGCTCATACAATAAAACCTAAAATTCCAATTGAAACCATTGCATAAACCATTCCAATATAACCAAAAACAGGTTTATTAGAAAAAGTTGAAACAATATGACTAATCATACCAAATCCTGGTAAAATTAAAATATAAACTTCAGGATGGCCAAAAAATCAAAATAAATGTTGATACAAAATTGGATCTCCACCTCCCGCTGGATCAAAAAACGATGTATTGAAATTTCGATCAGTTAATAACATTGTAATAGCACCTGCTAAAACAGGTACTGCAAGTAATAATAAAAAAGCAGTTACAAAAATTGATCAAACAAACAAAGGAATTCGATAAAAAGTTTGACCTGGATTACGCATGTTAGTGATAGTAGAAATAAAATTGATTGCTCCTAAAATTGAAGAGGCTCCTGATAAATGTAAACTAAAAATAGCTAAATCAACGGAAGCACCAGAATGACTTTGAATTGAACTTAATGGAGGATACACTGTTCAACCAGTACCTGTTCCTACTTCAACAAGTGAAGATAATAATAATAAGCATAATGAAGGTGGTAATAATCAAAATGAAATATTATTTAATCTTGGAAATGCCATATCAGGACTTCCAATCATAATTGGAACAAATCAATTTCCAAAACCTCCAATCATAACTGGCATAACCATAAAAAAAATCATTAAAAACGCATGTGCTGTAATTAATACATTATAAATTTGATGATTTCCTAGTAATAAACTATTGCCAGGTTGTGCTAATTCCATACGAATTAACATAGACATGCAACCTCCTATAATACCAGCAAACGCTCCAAAAATTAAATATAAAGTACCAATATCTTTATGATTGGTAGAAAAAATTCATCTTGAAAGTGATGGAAAATTTATGAACATCAGATTTTAATTTTAGAATAGGAATCATAAGTAAGTAATTTTCAGATATAGCGAGAGAGACGGGATTTGAACCCGCAACTTTTAATGCGACAGACTAACACTCAAACCGTTGAGTTTCTCCCCCCCTCCCTTTCTCCTTATTTTTTTTATTAAATTAAGAAGAATTAGGTTAATTTGGATTTTTAAAAAATTAATTTAAATCGAGCAATTTTTTTTTTATTAAGAAAAGTTTGTAATCGACGTGCTTGTAGAATTGAAATTTCGCATAATTCAAATAAAATAAATCCTTTTTTATAATTTCCAAACAAATTCATTATTTCTCCTTTTCCTTTTCCCATTCGTGATTCTAGAGGTAATTTTGTTTGTGAATTAAAACAATGTGAATTAAAAAAAATTTTAATTTTTTTAACAGTAATTTGCTTTAAATTTTTTAAAATAAATAATTTTAAAAATTCTTCTTGCTTAAAAGTAAAGCAATATGTATAATTCAATTTAAAAGCACAATTACCATGTTTTAAAATATGTTTTTTGTAACTAAATAAATGTTTAAATTGAAAATGTTGTTTTTTCTGTAAAATTGACATTGTTGTTTTTTATACTAAGTATCTATAAAGAAATAAGAAAAAAAATAAATTACTAAAAAGAAGAAAAAAGTCAGATTTTAATTGAACAATTACCTAATTTTGTGTAAAAAAAATAATTCATAAAAGTAACATTAATTTTCAAATCTGTAGAATTAATTTTTCCAAATTTAATTTGCGTAATTTTTGCCATAGCAGTTTTTGTTAATTCATATCTCCCTCGTAATTGCATTTTAAATCCTATAATCTTTTTTCTTTTTAAACCATTTTTAGTTGTAGTTAAAATACTTTGATTTAGTTTTTTTTTTAACAATATAAAAAGTAAAGTAAAAATTTTTTTGGGTGAATAAAATAATTTCTTTGATAAATAAGAAATATAACTTTGTAAAAAATCAGAAGATAAATAAAATGTTTTTTTAAAAAATATTAAAAAACGAAATGATAAAAAATTAAAATTTTTAAATCAAATAGAAGAAAGAAGATTAAAAAAATAATTAAATTCATTAAAATTTTTAAAAAAATTTGTTAAAACAATAAAAAATTCATTTTTTAAAATAAAAAACTTATAATCTAATACAAAAAAATTATTTTTTAAATTTAATTGTTTAAATAAAAAAAATTTGAAAATTAAAAAAAGAAAAGTATATTTACTAAATAATGAGGTAAAATTACCAAAATGTTGAAATTGCATAACTCAAAGATTTGTCAAAGCTAGACATTTTCCTGATAAATTAATTTTTTTTGACATATTTTTTTTATTTTTTTTTTGATTAAGTTAATTAAATTTTTTTTTTGAAAAATTCGTATTTATAATATTTTTATTACTAAAAATTAAAGTTAAACCGATCTATCTTTTTTTCGAAAAGACTATTCTAAAAAATTTTAAAAGTTATTTTTATACTGTTGATGCATTCAGTATTTAAATTAAATTAACGTAGCTACTTGACAATAAAAAAAATTTATTTTAATCAATTTACTAGAGGTTAATATAGTTTGGTCCTCTCGTACTAAAACTATTTCTTTGAATTTTTATTTTACAATAGATAGGGACCGAACTGTCTCACGACGTTCTGAACCCAACTCACGTACCTTTTTAACTAGCGAACAACTAGACCCTTGAAATCATTTACAATTTCAGGATAAGATGAGTCGACATCGAGGTATCAAACCATGATTTCAATATGAACTTTTAATCATGATGAATCTGTTATCCCTAGAGTTCCTTTTATCTGTTGAACGAATTTAATTCCACACATAAATTCGGGTCATTATAACTGACTTTCGTCCTAATTTAATTTATTAATTTTATTATCAAGCAAAATTTCTATTAATTTTTTTCACCATTGTTCGCCTCCGTTACTTTTTAGGAGGCACTCATCCCAAGTAAACTTTCTTTTTTACACTTTCTCTAATTTTAATTAAATATAGTAAAAAAATAATAAAAAAATGGTATTTCACGAGTGTTAATAACTTCCATTTATTCTAAAATAAATAAAATTTTTTTACAATGTAAAATAAAAGTAAAGGATCTAGGGTCTTTCCGTCTTATTGTAAATAATTCACATTTTCATGAATATTGTAATTTCACTGAGTTTATATTAGAGACAGTAAAGCAATCGTTAAGTCATTCATGCAGGACGGAATTTACCCGCCAAGGAATTTCGCTACCTGAGGATTCTTATAGTTAGAACCGCCGTTTACTTAAATTTATAATTTCGTATTAATTACGTTATATTTCATGTTTAAGCACTGGGCAGACTTCAGACTCTATACTTCTTTTTATAAATTTGCAGAGTCCTGTGGTTTTGATAACCAGTCGTTGCTTTTTAGTTTATGCTATCTATAAGTCAAATAATAATATATATCCATTATATTATAGATATTCCTTTTAGCGAACATACGGAATTAATTTGCCAAGTTCCTTTAATATAATTTTCTCAATCATTTTTTTTGTAAAAACCTGTGTCGGATTTAGTACGGTTTATTTAATTGTTTTTTTCTTGAAAGTTATTTTTTTAATTTAATTTTCTTTAATTTATTTAAAAAAATTGTTTAAAAATAACTATTTTAGTAATTAAATATACACAATTAGTAAGAATAAATATTCTTTTTCCATCAAATAAACTTTTTAGTATTTTTTTTAAGAACCGACTCACTCAATGAAGTTTAACGTACATTGAAAACCTATTTATTAAATGATTATGATTTTTACATAATTTTTCGTTACTCATGTCAGCATTATCATTTTTGTTTAAATTTGATTACTCTTTTTTTTACTAACAAAACGTTTCACTACCATATATTTTTCTTATCTTTATTAGCAAAAAATATATTCGCTGTTTCGGTTTACAATTTAATATCCAAAATTTTTAGTTTAATAAAAAAAAACAATGAGCTAAAACGCTTTCTCAAATAAAAAACTGCTTCTAAGCCTATTTAAATATTGAAATTTTAAAAAACCTTATAAATTAATATAGTAATTTAATACCTTAACAAACGATCTGGATTGTTTTCCTTTTGTCTAAAAACCTTCTCGCTTTTAGACTGACTAACATTTTTTTTTGAAATTAAATTTAAAGTTAAAAAATTTTATTAAATTTTTTTACTTTACCTTAATTTATATAATAATGTTGCTGTACTAAAATACATTTCGTGAAAAACCGGCTATAACCAAGTTTGATTAGCCTTTCACTCCTAATTACAAATTTTCTTAATATTTTGCCACATATAAAAGTTCAGTCTTTAATTAATTGTTACATTAACAGCAACTTATTCATAATTAGATCACTTGGTTTCAGGTCTAATAATTATAACTTTTTTTCAAAAACGAAATAAATTTAATTTTTTTGCTATAATGTTTAACTTACTGACTCGTTCTGCAAAAAGCATCTTGTCGTATATTTTTACTTCAAGTAATTAATTAGACATTCAAATTTTTTTCAAATTTTTTTCAAATTTTTTTCAAATTTTTTTCACAATACTCGTGTACTATCGATTAAATTACATTTTTTCTAAGTTTAGAAGGTGGTTCTCCTTAATTTTCATGAGAATGATTAATTCACTTTACTTCAATTTAATTTATATTTTTAACAAATCTACAGGACTATTGACCTTTTATTGTATTAAATTTATTTGTTAAATTATTTTATTAATTACTTAGTATCTTTGCTTTCACTCACCGTTACTTACAAAATTTCGGTTGATTTTTTTCATTTATTGTTATTGAGATGATTCACTTCACAATAATTAAAAAATTTCATTTTTTAATTAGGAAACTTATAATTCACAAGTCTGAACCTTATTATAATTTTCGAAGCGCCTCGTCCTTCTTTCTGTAATTTACCAAGCATTCTTTTAAATGCCTTGTTTAAAAAATTTTTAAATTATTAATTCCTTAATCAAAAAGTTTTTTTTTAACCTTTTAATAAATTCATAAATTCAATTGTAATATTGTGTCGAATACGATAATAAATTACTAAAATTGCTAAACCTATAGATGATTCCGCAGCAGCAACAGTTAAAATTAGAATTGAAAATATTTGACCAATAATATCATCTAAATAAAAAGAGGAATAAATTAAACTAAAACTAATTGAAAGAAACAACATCTCTAAAGACATTAACATAATTAAAATATTTTTTTGATTTAAAAATAAACCAAATAAACTAATTAAAAAAAGCGTTAAAAATACACTAAAATTAGTAATTATCATTATTTTTTATATTTTTTTGTTGAAATAGTAGAAAAATTTATTATTTTATTCCAGCCACAGGTTCCCCTACGGCTACCTTGTTACGACTTCACTCTAGTCTTCGTTTTATTTTAAAAGATATTAACTTCTTCAAATAAAGTAGATTCCCATAGCGTGACGGGCGGTGTGTACAAAACTCAAGAACAAATTCACCGTTACATTCTTATTAACTGATTACTAGCAATTCCAATTTCATGTTTTCGAATTTCAGAAAACAATTTAAAAATTCTTTTTTTCTTATTAAAAAAATTACTTTAATTTTGATTTTTGAAAAGAATATTGTAGCACATGAAAGTAGCCCAATTCATAAGGGTCATGAGGACTTGTTATCGTTTTTATTTTAATAAGATCTCCTTATTAAATATGCAAAATTTTTTAGCATAAAAAAGTTACGTCCGTTTATTGGAATAAACCAAACACTTCACAGCACGGACTGACAACAGCCATGCAACACCTGATAAACAAAAATTGGTAAGATTTCGCGCGTATTATCGATTTAAACCACATGCTCCACTGCTTGTTTGAGTTCCCGTCAATTCCTTTGAGTTTTAATCTTGCGATCGTAGTTCCCAGGCGAAATGTTTTCTGTTAAGTAAATGTCGGTTAAAACAATAACATTCATCGTTCAGGGTATAGACTACAGGGGTATCTAATCCCTTTTGCTACCTATACTTTAATTAAAAAGTGTCAGTTTATATCAGATTTTTGCCTTTGCCTTAGAAATTCTTTTACATATTACTACATTTTACTGTTACACGTAAAATTCTAAAATCTTTTTTTATTAAACTCAAGTAAATTTGTTTAATAACTTTAGCTATTCTTAAACTTTTTCAGTTGATTTAGTTAAAAAAATTTACATTAATTTACCACCTAATAATACTTTACGCCCAATTAATTTGAATAACACTTGTCCTTCTCGTTTTACCGCGGCTGCTGGCACGAAATTAGCCAGGACTAAAATTTTAAGAATCATGATTATTTTAAAATTTAATGTTTTACAATACAAATCTTCTTCACATAATTGGTTTAACTGGATCAAGTTTACACTCATTGTCCAAGATTCTTCACTGCTGCCTAAAATTAGTCTGGACCGTTTTCAATTCCAGTGTGGCTGATCATTCTCAAAAATCAGCTAAAGATTATCAGCTAACTTTTTTAATTATACCGTTAATACTTAATCTTTTACAAACTATTTTTTTTAAATTATTTTTGTATATTACTCACCCGTGCGCTATTAAATTAATTAATAACTTGCATGTGTAAAATTAACCAAAAGCATTCATTCGGAGCCAGGATCAAACTCTTTATATA